TAATTCGTGGTCTAATTAGACAACATCTTGCTTCGAATATAGGAGTTGCTAAGAGTAAAATTCGTGAAAAAGAGCCCGTTGTTTGGGAAATACTTCAGGAAGTTATGCGGGGGCATCCTGTATTGCTGAATAGAGCTCCTACTCTGCATAGATTAGGCATACAGGCATTCCAACCAATTTTAGTGGAAGGACGTGCTATTTGTTTACACCCATTAGTTTGTAAGGGATTCAATGCAGATTTTGATGGGGATCAAATGGCTGTTCATGTGCCTTTATCATTAGAGGCTCAAGCGGAGGCTCGTTTACTTATGTTTTCTCATACAAATCTCCTGTCTCCAGCTATCGGCGATCCCATTGCCTTACCAACCCAAGATATGCTTATTGGGCTCTATGTATTAACGAGCGGGGATCGCCGAGGTATTTGTGCAAATAGGTATAATCCATGCAATCGCAGAAATTATCAAAATGAAAGAATTTATGACAATACCCGTAGGGGTACGAAAAAAAAAGAACTTTTTTTTTGTAATTCTTATCAGGCAATTGGCGCTTATCGGCAGAAAAGAATCGATTTAGACAGTCCTTTGTGGCTCCGGTGGCAATTAGATCAACGCGTTATTGCTTCAAGAGAAGCTCCGATCGAAGTTCACTATGAATCTTTGGGTACCTATCATGAGATTTATGGACACTATCTAATAGTAAGAAGTATCAAAAAAGAAATTCTTTGTATATACCTTCGGACCACTGTTGGTCATATTTCTCTTTATCGAGAAATAGAAGAGGCCATACAAGGTTTTTGCCGGGCCTTCTCGTATGGTATCTAAGCTAAGTAATTCTATGGCCGGCACGGGTGGAAATTCGTAAAATCGAGCCTCGGGCCTCTTCGGGTCAACTAGGGATCCATTTCTTAGTTTCTACACAAATCAAGATCGAGAAAAGGGAGTTTTCCAATCATTGAATCAAATCCATTGTCAAACCCTACCCAGCGGAATATGGAGGTACTTATGACCGAAGGGGCCAATCAGGTCTATCACAATAAAGCGATAGATGGAACTGTCATTAAACGGATTATTAGCAGATTAATAGATCACTTCGGAATGGCATATACATCACATATCCTGGATCAAGTAAAGACTCTGGGTTTCCAGCAAGCCACTGCTACATCCATTTCATTAGGAATTGATGATCTTTTAACAATACCTTCTAAGGAATGGCTAGTCCAAGACGCTGAACAACAAAGTTTTCTTTTGGAAAAACAACATCATTATGGGAATGTACACGCGGTAGAAAAATTACGTCAATCCATTGAGATATGGTATGCTACAAGCGAATATTTGCGCCAAGAAATGAATCCTAATTTTAGGATGACTGAACCTTTTAATCCAGTCCATATAATGTCTTTTTCGGGAGCTAGAGGAAATGCATCTCAAGTACACCAATTAGTAGGTATGAGAGGATTAATGTCGGATCCACAAGGACAAATGATTGATTTACCCATTCAAAGCAATTTACGCGAAGGACTGTCTTTAACAGAATATATCATTTCTTGCTATGGAGCCCGCAAAGGAGTTGTGGATACTGCTGTACGAACATCGGATGCTGGATATCTTACGCGCAGACTTGTTGAAGTAGTTCAACACATTGTTGTACGTAGAACAGATTGTGGAACCAGCCGAGGGATCTCCACGAGTCCTCAAAATGGAATAATGTCGGAAAGAATTTTTATACAAACATTAATTGGTCGTGTATTGGCGGACGATATATATATGGGTTCACGATGCATTGCCATTCGAAATCAAGATATTGGGGTTCGACTTGTCAATCGATTCATAACCTTTCGAACGAAACTCATATCCCTTCGAACCCCATTTACTTGTAGGAGTGCGTCTTGGATCTGTCGCTTATGTTATGGCCGAAGTCCTACTCATGGCGACTTGGTTGAGTTAGGAGAAGCTGTAGGTATTATTGCGGGTCAATCTATTGGAGAGCCGGGTACTCAACTAACATTACGAACTTTTCATACCGGCGGAGTATTCACAGGGGGTACTGCAGAACATGTACGAGCCCCTTCTAATGGGAAAATAAAATTTAACGAGGATTTGGTTCATCCTACACGTACACGCCATGGGCATCCTGCTTTTCTATGTTATATGGACTTGTATGTAACTATTGAAAGTGAAGATATTATACATAACGTGACTATTCCACAAAAAAGTTTTCTTTTAGTTCAAAATGATCAATATGTAGAATCAGAACAAGTGATTGCCGAGATTCGAGCGGGAACATACACTTTGAATTTTAAAGAAAAGGTTCGAAAGCATATCTATTCCGACTCAGAAGGAGAAATCCACTGGAGTACTGATGTGTATCATACACCGGAATTTGCATATAGTAATGTCCACCTCTTACCAAGAACAAGTCATTTATGGATATTAAAAGGAGGTTTGTGCAGATCCCGTGTAGTCCCTTTTTCAATACATAAGGATCAAGATCAAGTTCATTCTCTTTCTGTCGAAGGAAGATCTATTTTGAGCTTTTCAATAAATAATGATCAGATTAGATACAGATTCTTTAGTTCGGATCTTTCTGGTAAAAATAAAAGTAAGATTCCTGATTATTCAGAGCTTAATCGAATCATAGGTACTGGTCGTTGTAATCTCATATATCCCGCGACTCTCCACGAGAGTTATGATTTATTGGCAAAGAGGCGAAGAAATAGATTCATCATTCCATTCCAATTGATTCAAGAACGGGAGAAAGAACTAATGTCCCCTGCCGATATCTCGATTGAAATACCCATAAATGGTATTTTCCATCGAAATAGTATTTTTGCTTATTTCGATGATCTTCAATACAGAATAAACAGTTCGGGAATTACTAAATATGGGACTATAGGAGTGCATTCAATGCTCAAAAAAGAAGATTTGATTGAATATCGAGATCGAGGAGTCAAAGAATTTAAGCCAAAATACAAAATGAAAATAGATAGATTTTTTTTCATTCCCGAGGAAGTACATATTTTACCCGAATCTTCTTCCATAATGGTACGGAACAATAGTATCATTAGAGTGGATACACGAATTGCTTTAAGTACAAGAAGCCGAGTAGGCGGATTAGTCCGAGTGGAGAGAAAAAAAAAAGAGATTGAACTTAAAATCTTTTCTGGAGATATCCATTTTCCTGGAGAGACAGATAAGATATCCCGACACAGCGGGATCTTGATACCACCAGGAACGGTAAAAAAAAATTCGAAGGAATCAAAAAAATTGAAAAAGTGGATCTATGTCCAACGGATTACACCTACCAAGAAAAAGTTTTTTATTTTTGTTCGGCCGGTAATCATATATGAAATAGCAGACGGTATAAATTTAGCAACACTTTTCCCTCAAGATCTGTTGCAGGAAAGGGAAAACCTGCAACTTCGAGTTGTTAATTATATCCATAATGGATATGGTAACCCTATTTTTGGAATTTCTGACCCAAGCTTTCAATTAATTCGTATTTGTTTAGTCCTGGATTGGGACCAAGAAAAAAAAAGTTCTTCTATTGGGGAGGCTAATGCTTCTTTTGTTGAAGTAAGTACAAAAGGTCTGATTCGAGATTTCTTACGAATTTACTTAGTGAAATCCCATAGTTCGTATACCCGAAAAAGGAGCGGTTCCTCAAGTTCTGGATTCATCTATGATAATGCGTCAGAGCGTGCCAATATCAATCCATTTTATCTCAAGGTAGGAATTCAACAATCACTTAGACAAAATCAAGGAACTATTAGTACGCTGTTGAATAGAAATAAGGAATGCCAATCTTTGATAATTTTATCATCACCTAATTGTTTTCGAATGGGTGCATTCAACAATGTAAAATATCACAATGTGATAAAAGAAAGAATGAAAAGCGATCCTATAATTTTAATTAGTAATTCGTTGGGAACTTTAGGAACAGCTCTTCAAATTGCGAATTTTTATTCCTATTCATTTTACCATTTTATAACTCATAATCAGATCTCGGTAACTAAATATTTGCAACTTGAGCTTGACAATTTAAAACAGACTGTTCAAGTAATTCAAATTAAATATTATTTAATGGATGAAAATGGGAGAGTTTATAATCCCGATCCGTGCAGGAATACCGTTTTGAATCCATTAAATTTGAATTGGTATTTTCTCTATCATAATTATGATCACAATTATTGTGAAGAAAGATCCACAATAATTAACTTGGGGCAGTTTATTTGTGAAAATCTATGTATAACCAAAAATGGACCACACCTACAATCGGGTCAAGTTATAATTGCTCAAGTCGACTCGGTAGTAATAAGATCAGCTAAGCCTTATTTGACTACTCCAGGAGCAACCCTTCATGGCCATTATGGAGAAATCTTTTCCGAAGGCGATACATTAGTTACATTTATATATGAAAAATCAAGATCTGGTGATATAACGCAGGGTCTGCCAAAAGTGGAACAAGTGTTAGAAGTGCGCTCTATTGATTCAATATCGATGAATCTAGAAAAGAGAGTTGAAGGTTGGAACGCGTGTATAACACGAATTCTGGGAATTCCTTGGACATTCTTGATTGGTGCTGAGCTAACTATAGTGCAAAGTCGTATCTCTTTGGTTAATAAAATCCAAAAGGTTTATCGATCCCAGGGGGTGCAGATCCATAATAGGCATATAGAAATTATTGTACGTCAAATAACATCAAAAGTGTTGGTTTCCGAAGATGGAATGTCTAATGTTTTTTTACCTAGAGAACTTATTGGATTGTTGCGAGCGGAACGAACAGGACGTGCTTTGGAAGAAGCGATCTGTTACCGAACAATATTATTGGGAATAACGAGAGCATCTCTTAATACTCAAAGTTTCATATCTGAAGCCAGTTTTCAAGAAACTGCTCGAGTTTTAGCAAAAGCGGCTCTCAGGAGTCGTATCGATTGGTTGAAAGGTTTGAAAGAGAACGTTGTTCTAGGGGGTATGATACCTGTTGGTACCGGATTCAAAGGA